ATCAATGGATAATCTTGGTCCTCTTGAAAATACCAGTGTAAGTGAAGACCCGATTCTAAATGATACAGAAAAAAACACCTATAATTGGAGTCATAGTGACAGTAGTAATGTTGATCATTTAGTCGGCGTTAGGGACATTCGGAATTTAAACGTGGATGACACTTTTTTAGTTTTAGGTAGGGATAATAAAAAAGACGGTTATTCCATATATTTTGATATTGAAAATCAAGTTTTTGGGATTGACAATAATCATTCTTTTTTGAGTGAATTAGAAAAAGAATTTTCTAGTTATTGGAATTCTAGTTATTTAAATAAGGGGTCTAGGAGTGACGATTCCCACTATGATTATTCTATGTATGATAATAAATATAGTTGGAATAATTACATCAATAGTTGCATTGACAGTTATCTTCGTTCTCAAATCGGGATTGCTAGTTCTATTTTAAGTGGTAGTGAAAATTGCAGCGAAAGTTACATTTCTACTTACATTTTGGGTGAAAGTAGAAATAGTAGTGAAACCGGGAATTCCAGGCTAAGAACTAGCACGAACGGTAGCGATTTCGCTCTAAAAGAAAATTCTAATGATCTCGGCGTAACTCAAAAATACAAGCATTTGTGGGTTCAATGTGAAATTTGTTATGGATTAAATTATAAGAAATTTTTTAAATCCAAAATGAATATTTGTGAACAATGTGGATATCATTTGAAAATGAGTAGTTCAGATAGAATTGAACTTTCGATTGATCCAGGCACTTGGGATCCTATGGATGAGGAGATGTTCTCTCTGGATCCCATTGACTTTCATTCAGAGGAGGAACCTTATAAAGATCGTATTGATTCTTATCAAAAAAAGACAGGATTAACCGAGGCCATTCAAACCGGCATAGGTCAACTAAACGGCATTCCCGTAGCAATTGGGGTTATGGATTTTCAGTTTATGGGGGGTAGTATGGGATCGGTAGTAGGCGAGAAAATTACTCGTTTAATCGAGTATGCTACCAATCAATTTTTACCTCTTATTCTAGTGTGTGCTTCCGGAGGAGCACGCATGCAAGAAGGAAGTTTGAGCTTGATGCAAATGGCTAAAATTTCTTCCGCTTTATATGATTATCAATCGAATAAAAAGTTAGTTTATGTATCAATCCTTACATCTCCTACGACTGGTGGGGTGACAGCTAGTTTTGGTATGTTGGGGGATATCATTATTGCTGAACCCAACGCCTACATTGCATTTGCAGGTAAAAGAGTAATTGAACAAACATTGAATAAGACAGTACCTGAAGGTTCACAAGCGGCTGAATTTTTATTCCATAAGGGCTTATTCGATCCAATCGTACCACGTAATCTGTTAAAGGGCGTTCTGAGTGAGTTATTTCAGCTCCACGCTTTCTTTCCTTTGAATCATAACTTAAGTAGAACCTTAACTTAAGTTAATAGTTAATTAAATTGAATTCCTTAAATTAATTTCTTTCTGGCGAATAACTATTTAGAATAAGTATTTATTAAGTATTTATTTATCGGAATCAAAGGAAAAATCCGAAGAATGGATTTTTTTTGGTGACATAAGAGGAAATTATGGAAAGAATCATACAGATAATTTTTTTTTTTACCGATATCCCTGATTCCTAATTAGGAAACCTCTATGAACAAGATAAAAGAGCTAATTCTTTTTCCGCGAAATTCAATTGGGCAGGGTAGTAAATTAAATAATAAATAAAACGAATTTCATGTTCTTTTCTTCCTTTCGTATTATATTATAACTATAAACTATAACGAATTTTGGAATAATTTATAAGGGGAAGAAACTCTTTATTAAATTCAAATTATAAGACAAGAAAAAGATAATAGAAGAATAACAAACAAGTGGATTATCATACATGTATTTCATGTAGAAAAATGAATAAGTCCATTTAGTTAGTTCTATATTCCTTGCACTTTCTTATATATACTCACTTAGATATACTTAGTATAATTATATAGGAATTCTAATAATTTTAAGAGATCCTTCTATTTAAGATATCTTTCTAACAATATAATATAGCGATAATAGGTAAAAAGATTAATATAACAATAAATAAATAACAGGTACAAATATTAAATCGAGGTGCCCATTCTATGACAATTCTCAACAACTTACCCTCTATTTTTGTGCCTTTAGTGGGCTTAGTATTTCCGGCAATTGCAATGGCTTCTTTATCTCTTCATGTTCAAAAAAACAAGATTTTTTAGATCTGATGGGGGCAAATTTCATCTATTTTTTTTTCAAGACTTAGACTTGGATCATAACACAGATATCTATTCAGTATAATATGGTATAACTTGTGGCTTCTTTCAAACAGAAAAGAAAGGGCAGGCGTAAACGTAAATATGATATATGAGTAAACGAGCTATTTGTTGAAAATAAGTCGCGATTGGGGCGGATGCCTGAAATAAATGCAAAGCCCATGTAGCTATATATGTGTAGTATGTGTAGATAGGGGATCATATGAGGGGGCTCCTATTATTTTACTTTTAGATCTAACGAATTGCTTCGAAAGATTCACATCAGAATAGTGCAAGTTGATGAAAGTTCCTTCGGAAACAAAAAAACGTAAAGTAAAATTCATTTTGGCCGGTCTCCCACTTCCAATAAAATGCAACTAGATCTAGTATGAGTTGGCGATCAGAACATATATGGATAGAACTTATAGCGGGGTCTCGAAAAATAAGTAATTTCTGCTGGGCCATTATACTTTTTTTAGGTTCATTGGGGTTTTTATTGATTGGAATTTCCAGTTATCTTGACAGAAATTTGATATCTTTATTCCCGTCTCAGCAAATCATTTTTTTTCCACAAGGGCTCGTGATGTCTTTCTATGGGCTCGCCGGTCTGTTTATTAGCTCTTATTTGTGGTGCACAATTTCGTGGAATGTAGGTAGTGGTTATGATCGATTCGATAGAAAAGAAGGAATAGTGTGTATTTTTCGTTGGGGATTTCCAGGAAAAAATCGTCGCATCTTACTACGACTCTTTATGAAAGATATTCAGTCTATCAGAATAGAAGTTAAAGAGGGTTTTTATGCTCGGCGTGTCCTTTATATGGAAATCAGAGGCCAGGGGGCCATTCCTTTGACTCGTACTGATGAGAATTTGACTCCACGAGAAATTGAGCAAAAAGCAGCGGAATTGGCCTATTTTTTGCGTGTACCAATTGAAGTATTTTGAAATAAACCGAAGCACTTTTCTTAGCAGGAGGTAAAAAACCAAAAAATCCTCTTTTTTTTTTTTTTTTTCTATAACATAACTTAAATTTATTCATAATACTGATGAACCAAAGAAGACGTATATTATATATACGGAATATATACGGAAAACGGAAAAATTAGAAAACGGAACTTTTTTTTATGCGTATGTAAATTCACAAAATTCAAGGACTAACCACTGACTCACAAATAAAAAAGAGGGAATAGATTCGCGGGTTCGAAGCTTTCTATTCTAAATTCTAATATCTAATATTAAAATAGAACTTATGCTTGATAGAAATATTAGATCGTATAGAGTTGACGAATGAAGCGGATTCATTAAAAATTCACAGACGAAAAAATGGAAAAAAAAGCATTCATTCCCCTTCTATATCTTACGTCTATAGTATTTTTGCCCTGGTGGGTCTCTTTTTCATTTAATAAAAGTCTGGGATCTTGGATTATTAATTGGTGGAATACTAGTAAATCCGAAACTTTTTTAAATGATATTCAAGAAAAGAGTATTCTAGAAAAATTAATAGAATTTGAGGAACTCTTCCTGTTGGACGAAATGATAAAGGAATACCCCGAAACACATCTACAAAAGTTTCGTATCGGAATCCACAAAGAAACGATCCAATTGATCAAGATGCACAACGCAGATCGTATAGATACGATTTTGCACTTCTCGACAAATATAATCTGTTTCGTTATTCTAAGTGGTTATTCTTTTTTAGTTAATGAAGAACTTTTTATTCTTAATTCTTGGGTTCAAGAATTCATATATAACTTAAGTGACACGATAAAAGCCCTTTCTATTCTTTTATTAACCGACTTATGTATAGGATTCCATTCACCCCACGGTTGGGAACTAATGATTAGCTCTTTCTACAAGGATTTTGGATTTGCTCATAATGATCAAATTATATCTGGACTTGTTTCCACCTTTCCAGTAATTTTCGATACAATTTTTAAATATTGGATCTTCCGTTATTTAAATCGTGTATCTCCGTCACTTGTAGTGATTTATCATTCAATGAATGACTGAAAAATGATCCACCGATCCAATTAGAATTTTGTTATTTTGTCCATAAGTAAAATAAAATATTCAAAATCTTACTTTTTTTTTATACACTTATTTTTTCTATACATCCAAGAGATTCGGATTCCTCCTATATTTTAGTATTTTAGTCAAAATTTTTCAGTAACTAGCAGCATCGTGGATAGGGAACTATCCTAGCGACCTACCCAATTTTATTGTAGAAATTTTCTGGATCAACGACTGGACCATGCAAACTAGAAAGACCCTCTCTTGGATAAAGGAAGAGATTACTCGCTCCATTTCCGTATCGCTCATGATATATATAATAACTGGGGCATACATTTCAAATGCATATCCCATTTTTGCACAGCAGGGTTATGAAAATCCGCGCGAAGCAACTGGTCGTATTGTATGCGCTAATTGTCATTTAGCTAATAAGCCCGTGGGTATTGAGGTTCCACAAGCGGTACTTCCTGATACTGTATTTGAAGCAGTTGTTCGAATTCCTTATGATATGCAACTAAAACAAGTTCTTGCTAATGGTAAAAAGGGAGCTTTGAATGTGGGGGCTGTTCTTATTTTACCTGAGGGGTTTGAATTAGCTCCTCCTGATCGTATTTCGCCAGAGATGAAAGAAAAGATAGGTAATCTCTCTTTTCAGAGTTATCGCCCCGCTAAAAAAAATATTCTTGTGATAGGTCCCGTTCCTGGTCAAAAATATAGTGAAATCACCTTT